GTTCCAGAAGATGTTAATGGTAAGCAAGAAGATTGTTTACGAAGAAACAACAAGAAAAATTCATATTCTGATACATAAGAGTTATATAGGAATCGAAATAGTCTTTTATTTTCTTTTTTCAAAAGAAAAATCGATTTCATTGAAGTAATAAGACTATTCCAATTCGAATAGTAGTTGAGAAAGAATCGCAATAAATGCAAAGATGGAACATCTTTGATCCGGTATTGAAGGAGTTGAACCAAGATTTCAAAATGGATAGGATAGGGTATTTCTATATGTGATAGATAATGTAAATGCAAAAATTTGTCTTCTAAAAAGGGAAATATTGAATGAATAGATCGTAAATTCTGAAACTTTGGTGTTTCTTTTTCTTTCGGACAAGATAATTCTCGTAGCGAGAATGGGATTTCTACAACGATCGCAAACCCCTCAGATAGAATCTGAGAATAAAACTCAGAATAAAAAAAATTGTTGTAATCCAACAATCGATCTTGGTTAGGATGATTAACCGAGTTAATCCAAAAATTCTGCTGATACATTCGAATAATTAAACGTTTCACAAGTAGTGAACTAAATTTCTTGTTATTACAACTAACAATTTCCACAGGTTCGGAACCTTTTAATCCATAATCATGGGCAAATGCATAAATATACTCCTGAAAGAGAAGTGGGTAAACGAAGTATTGTTGACGAGATTTCTGTTTTTCTGAATACCCTTCCAATTTTTCCATTTGTATTTCTACTTGAATCAGAAAGAAGAAGCATTTCTCGGTTTCTCAAATGATGATACATAGTGCAATATGGTCAAAACAGGGTGTTGCATTTTTTAATACAAACCCTGGAAAGAAAAGGAATCTAATCCACAGATCTTTTCCTTTTCTATCCAATTAGTTTATGTTTGTTCTAATTACAAAAGAGAACAAATCTTTTATTTTTGCAGGCCAATCGCTCTTTTGACTTTGGAATCCAGTCTCTTTATCAATATACTGCTTCTTTTACACATTCAATCCATAACATCCCTTTTCAATCTATAATCAAGAATAATTAGGATTTCTAAAAAAAAAAAAAAGAAAAAATCAAGGGTCCGTTCATAGGAAAACCCAACCTTTCCCCGCATCAGGCACTAATCTATTTTTAACGTCTAATTAGATCGGGGAATCATTTCAATTAAGAAGTTAAGCTCGTTGCTTTTTATTTTACCAGAATTGGAGCCAGGCTCTATCCATTTATTCACTAGACCCAGAAAATAGGAATTTTTTATTCCATTCCAAAAATAAAAAATAAGAAATTGATTTTATTACGACATGCTATTTTTTCCATTCATTACCCTTGAGGATCAGTCGTGGTCTTCTAGACTCTACCAAGAGTCTGGACGAATTTGTTGCTTCATCCAAATGTGTAAAAGATCATAGTCGCACTTAAAAGCCGAGTACTCTACCATTGAGTTAGCAACCCAGATAAAATAGGATCTTAGATACGATCGAAACCCAAAAATCAATGGAATTACACCGCACGCTCCTGTCAAAACATTGAACTAGCAAAACATTAAAAGAAAGATTTTATCGCCCATTAAAAACACTCAAATGCCAAAATGAACAGGTTCGGCTAAATTTCACTAAGGTTAAAAAAGGAGCGGCCCCAATCACGATAGCAAAATTGTCATTTTTTTAGCAATTTATATTTCTTTATATAAATAAATCTTGTATGAGAGTACATGCAAGAGGGACAACCTTATCATTTGAGCGAAGTGTAGACAGAAAAACCTAATAGGGAGTGAGGATAAAGAGACCTATCTATCTACAAATTCTATTTGTTCAATAGACCTTTGTCAATGGAAATACAATGGTAAGAAAACAAATTAGATAGAAAAAGTAAATAAAATAAGGGCTTATGTTGGATTGGCACGACATAAATCCAGTCAAAAATAGGACTAAGAAAGAGGCAAATTGTGTCTAAATAATTAGACAACGAGGGATACTAGTGATCCTCTCCTACTTTTTTATTCATTTAGTTCTTCAATTAACTCAAAGTTCCTTCTTTTTCTTTAAAGAATTCTGCCTTCCTTAAAATATCATAAACAGTTCTTGTAGGTTGAGCACCCTTTTCAAGGAAATAGAGAATAGCTGGAACATTTAAACAAGTTTGATTCTTTATCGGATCATAAAAACCTACTTTTCGAAGATCTCTTCCTTCTCTTCGAGATCGAACATCAATTGCAACGATTCGATAGACAGCTTATTGGGATAGATGTAGCTAAACAATGCCCCCCCTAGAAACGTATAGGAGGTTTTCTCCTCATACGGCTCGAGAAAAAGATTCGAATTTCTGTCTATAATACAAGTAGATAGAAATTAGACTATGACTTGCATTAATTTCCTTACAGAAAAAACAAATTTCATTTATACTCATGACTCAAGTTGGTTAATTTTGACTGACAGACTTAAAAGGAAAAATCCTTCCAAATTTTTTGAGTCGTCTCTAAACTCTTTTCTTTGTCTCATCTCGAACGAATTGACTTTTATTCCTTATTCTGATCCAATTCTATTGTTGAGACAATTGAAAATCGCGTTTACTTGTTCCGGAATTCTTTATCTTTGATTTGTGAAATCCTTGGGTTTAGACATTACTTCGGGAATTCCTATTCTTTTTTCTTTCAAAAGAGTAGCAACATACCCTTTTTTTCTTATTTCCTTCGATAAAGCATTTCCCTCTTCTATAGAAATCGAATATGGGCGATTGATTCTGATAAACTTTTAATTGAAAGAGTTTTTCCAATCTTCCAAAATTGGACTTTCTTCTTATTTTAACCTTTCGATTTCTATATTAAGGATAGACTGACAAAGTTGGCCTAATTTATTAGTTTTCACTAACCCTAGATTCTTTCCCTTGATAAAAAATCAATTCTGTCCTCTCGAGCTCCATCGTGTACTATTTACTTACAAACAACCCAGCGCAAATTTGGTTCGGGACGAATAGAACAGACTATGTCGAGCCAAGAGCATTTTCATTACTATGGAAAATGATGGATAACAAAATCCACAATCGATCATGTCCTTCAAGTCGCACGTTGCTTTCTACCACATCGTTTTAAACGAAGTTTTACCATAACAAACATTCCTCTAATTTCATTGCAAAGTGGTATAGGGAATTGATCCAATATGGATGGGATCATGAATAGTCATTGGTTTAGTTTAGTTTTTTGTATACTAATTCAAACTTGCTATCTATGGAGAAATATGGATAAAAGAAATAAGTATTTATCGGGGAAGACTCCGCAAAGATCCAATTTATTTAAACCCATATTCTATCATATGAAGGAAAGGAAACATAGTTCGAAAAAGACGAATAAACAAGTTTGCTTAAGACTTATTTTTTATTGAATTTCCATCCTCAACAGAGGACTCGAGATGGTCAATCCTGAAATGAGAAGCGAAGGATCGACTCTTCTCCAACAAATAAACTATCAACCTCAAAAAAAGTTTAATTAATTTAATTACTATATTAGAATTAGATTAGCAATATATTTTTCCATAACAAAAACTATTAACTAAATAAACTATTCCAATGAAAAGATTGAAAGTTTTTTGGTAGTTATAGAATTCTCGTACTTCTTCGACTCGAATACCAAAAGAGGGAAAAAAATGAAGTAAAAAAAAACACATTTCGTGTAAAGTCAAATTAAGGCCTTTGCTTTTACTTATAGCATTCTTTCTTTTACCTAAAAGAAGCAACTCCAAATCAAAAATCAGGAGAAGTATGATTTTTTGAATCCATTCTATCCAACGAACAGTTCTTACCTTATCCTTACCAGAATGGATCATTCTGGATATTTAAAGAATCGCAGATCGAGATGGTTTTCGCTTAACCAAAGAGGGGCCCTTTTTACTAATAATATAATACAACAAAAATCTATCTCTATCATAAAGGGATAGGTCTCATTTTTTATACAGTGTTTTACGTCAAGTTTAAAATTTTTTCAATTAATTCGAAAGCCGAGTAGACAGAATATATGAATTTCTCTCTAATCCTCACATTCCATTGATTTAGAAATGGATATTTGCAAATCAGATAATATCTAAAATACAAAAATGGAGTTCCTATCCATAGAATAGAAACCCTTTTTCTTTTTTCGCAAGCCGATCTTGGTCAAAAGTTTTAAGACCTGTGCTGAAACTAAAAACTTCCTATTCTTTAATCTGGCCATGAAATATAGAATTAGGATACCCCCTTTATTTTTATTTACTTACTTTAGTTCTTTAGTTCGGGAAAAATAAATAGGGGGTCCTTCTTTTCTTTCACATTAGATGTCAAATGTATCATGTAAGAATTCCCCCTTCATGGATATGGAGCATAAAGTTTATCTAAGAAGTTCGAATTTCAAAACACATATGAGTAATGAGTAGTAGTAGGGGCATATCCTGAATGTGACTGATAGACCCAATTTTTCATGAAAATAAAGATATTCAATTTGACTGGACTTGACACTTGATTATGTTTTCTGAGAAAGAAAAAGAATGCTTAGAAATGCATCTAATCTAAGAGTTCATAAGAGATAATTATTCTCTTTAATAAACTTTCTTTTGTCTCGTGTGGGGTACAATATGATTTCATCTTTCGTTTCATCAGAAAAAATCTGGGACGGAAGGATTCGAACCTCCGAGTAACGGGACCAAAACCCGCTGCCTTACCACTTGGCCACGCCCCATTTCTGGTTTTATGCGACACTAATAAACACTATTATGTTTATTTGTTATTCGTCAATCCCACTTCAATTACATAAAAACTGAGGGATACTCTCTTGCTAGGATTCTAGACATGCGGATAATATAGAATCCAAAAAATGCATTGATCATTACATGGAATTCTATTAAGATATTATATGAAAGTCGAATTTCTTCCATTCTCATTTGAGAGTGCGAATACAAGGAGGTATTTTGCGTTTGGGAAAGTCCGAAGAAAAAAGGATTTTGAACCCGCCTTTTCTTTTTTCCCTTAGAAAAATAACTCAATCAAAATCCAATTATCTACTCTACAAGAACGAAATGCTTGTTATGCCTAATATACTTAGTTTAACCTGTATCTGTTTTAATTCTGTTCTTTATCCGACTAGTTTTTTCTTCGCCAAATTGCCCGAAGCTTATGCCATTTTCAACCCAATCGTGGATTTTATGCCTGTCATACCTATACTCTTTTTTCTATTAGCCTTTGTTTGGCAAGCTGCTGTAAGTTTTCGATGAAATCTTTACTACTCTGTTCTGTCTGCCAAATTGAATGATGTATTCATTCCAAAAAAATTCTAAAAATGAATAAAAGCCGAGAAGTCTTATATTATGAACCTTCGATTCTAAAATTCTAATTCTTCTACATTGAATGTATAGCTGCAGCAATAAATTGGGATCCGCCTTTCTACCCCACCCCCTGCACCTACGTTGAGCAGGTACCTTTAGGTACCCACACAATACCTAACCTAATTTTTGATATTGATAAGAGTGCTTATTATAAATCAATTCTTGCAATTTTTTTCAAGAATTGATTTTTGCATTTTTAGGTGTAAAAATAAACAAAACCCATCCTAGTGGATCTGTGTGGTAAGGAAAAACGGGTAATCTATTCCTTAAAAAAAAATCTTGGAGATTATGTAATGCTTACTCTCAAACTTTTTGTTTATACAGTAGTGATATTCTTTGTTTCCCTCTTTATCTTTGGATTCTTATCTAATGACCCAGGACGTAATCCTGGGCGTGAGGAGTAAAAATCCAATTTTTTTTGGAATTTTTTCTTACAAATTGGATTTGTTTCATACATTTATCTATGAGAAAATCCGGGGGTCAGAATTCCTTCCAATTCGAAAGTCCCAAATGATCCGAGGGGGCGGAAAGAGAGGGATTCGAACCCTCGGTACAAAAAAATTGTACAACGGATTAGCAATCCGCCGCTTTAGTCCACTCAGCCATCTCTCCCCGTTCCAAATCGAAAGGTTTCCGTGATATGACAGAGGCAAGAAATAACGATTGCAAAAAATCCTTCCTTTTTCTTTCAAAAGTCCATAAAAATTATATTGCCAATTCCATTTTAATTATATTCTTTTTTCTTAATGTTAATAAAAAAAAGAAGAAAATTCTTGTTTTTTCTTTCTAAAATTCGATATTGGCTGAGAAACAATCAGATAGATTTTCTCTTCAGCGGGCATTTTCATATAGGACTTGTTATAATAAAACAAGCAGGTTATATAAAAAATAAAAAACTCTTTTTTCGATTATTTATAAACAAAACAAAAAGGGTTCTTATCAAACCCACCATAAAATTGGAAAGAAAGATAAAGTAAGTAGACCTGACTCCTTGAATGATGCCTCTATCCACTATTCTGATATATAAATTCGATGTAGATGAAATTGTATAAGCGGATTTTTTGTATTTCCTTAGACTTAGACCGCGCAAGGCAAGAATTTTTCGCTATTTACGATTTCATATTCTTGTTACTAGATGTTCTATAGGAATAAGAAGAAATCGCAACTCCTTTCCGCTACACATAAAAATTGATTTCGAAAGTCAAAATTTTTTTTTTCAATATCTTTCTTTTTTTTTTTTCAGAATCCAATTTTTGTTCTTCCACCCATGCAATAGAGAGCGAGTGGGAAAAGAGGGGTTACTTTTATTTTCATTTTTCCTTAAAAGATAGGCTTTGAAATAGGAGTCATGGAATAATGCTGAATTCAAATGTTTATTTCTATAGTATAAGAAAAACTAATCGAATCAAATTCATGGATTTACCACGACCTCGGTTGTGACCCCATAGATAAAAATAAAAAATTTCTATCTTCGAGACCTTTGAAAAAGGGCATTGAACGAGAAAGAAATCGTCCACAGATAATCAAACTATCGTATGCCTTGGAAGTGATATGAGGTGCTCGGAAATGGTTGAAGTAATTGAATAGGAGGATCACTATGACTATAGCCCTTGGTAGAGTTACTAAAGAAGAAAATGATCTATTTGATATTATGGACGACTGGTTACGAAGGGACCGTTTCGTTTTTGTAGGATGGTCCGGCCTATTGCTCTTTCCTTGTGCTTATTTCGCTTTAGGGGGTTGGTTTACAGGGACAACTTTTGTAACTTCTTGGTATACCCATGGATTGGCTAGTTCCTATTTGGAAGGTTGTAATTTCTTAACCGCGGCAGTTTCCACCCCTGCCAATAGTTTAGCACACTCTTTGTTGCTACTATGGGGCCCGGAAGCGCAAGGGGATTTTACTCGTTGGTGTCAATTAGGCGGTCTGTGGACTTTTGTCGCTCTCCATGGGGCTTTTGCACTAATAGGTTTCATGTTACGTCAATTTGAACTTGCTCGGTCTGTTCAATTGCGGCCTTATAATGCAATTTCATTCTCTGCTCCAATCGCTGTTTTTGTTTCCGTATTCCTTATTTATCCACTGGGGCAATCTGGTTGGTTCTTTGCGCCGAGTTTTGGCGTAGCAGCGATATTTCGATTCATCCTCTTT